GCCCTCATATTATTATTCATTGTGGATAAAAGAAGATCTTTGTGAATTCCTTTCCTTCCTTCTTTACCCCATATGGCTATTGAATAGAACGAGCTATTTTTTTTTCCACTGAAATTTTGTAAATAAACGTTTAAATGCCCTTCAAAGGTAAGTAAATAGATCCGAAACATATAAAATGCAGTTAATCCTGCTGTGGAACAAGCTATGATTGCGAAAATAGGTGAATACAACCAACTATCGTTAAGAATTTCGTCTTTTGACCAAAAACAAGCAAGAGGTGGAATGCCACAAAGAGAAAGTGTACCTAACAAAAAAGAAGTTTTTGTAATTGGCACATATTTTTGGAAACCCCCCATAAGAGCCATATTCTGACTTTTCTCTGGAGAATATCCAATAATTCTTTCCATTGAATGAATAATGGATCCAGAGCCTAAAAATAATAATGCTTTCGAATAGGCATGAGTGATCAAATGAAATAAAGCAGCTTGATAAGACCCCATACCGAAAGCTAACATAATATAACCCAATTGCGACATTGTAGAATAAGCTAAACTTCTCTTAATGTCTAGTTGAGCCAGAGCCAAAGTCGCTCCTAAGAGTACTGTTATTATACCTATCAAAGAAATGAGATTCATTACGTAAGGTATAACTGCGAAAAGAGGCAGAAGCCGGCCTACAAGAAAAATGCCCGCTGCTACCATAGTAGCAGCATGTATAAGAGCCGAAATCGGAGTGGGTCCCTCCATGGCATCAGGTAACCATACATGAAGGGGGAATTGTGCCGATTTCGCAATTGCACCGAGGAATAATAGGGCGGCACACAGAGTCAGAAATAAAGAATTTATCCCATGATTCTCAATCAAGTTATTGACTATTTTGAACAAATCTCGAAATTCGAAACTACCCGTTATCCAATAAAGACCTAAGGTTCCTAATAATAAACCAAAATCCCCCACACGATTGGTTACAAATGCTTTTTGACAAGCATTTGCCGCAATTGGTCGCGTGAACCAAAAACCGATTAATAGATAGGAACACATTCCAACTAATTCCCAAAAAATATAAATTTGTATCAAATTAGAACTCGTAACTAATCCCAACATGGAAGCATTGGAAAAACTCATAGAAGCAAAAAATCGCAAATATCCTTGATCATGAGACAGATAATTGTCACTATAAATAAGAACCAAGATTCCAACAGTAGTAATTACTATTGACATAATAGAAGTAAGTGGATCGATCAAGTCGCCAAACTCTAAGGAAAAATCATGATGGATGGTCCAAGACCAGACATATTGAGAAATAGAACTCCCGTTTATTTGCTGAATAGCCAGGTCGGCCGAAAAAAGCATAACTATACTTAGTAATAAAACACTAGGAAAAGCCCACATGCGACGCAGATTTTTTGTTGTCGTTGGAACAAGAAGAAGTCCCACTCCTATTGCTAGAGGAACCGGAAGCGGAACGAAAGGTATGATCCATGCATATTGATATGTATGTTCCATAAGAAAATCAAAGTTTTTTCTATTCTTAGTAATTGAATTGTTTCCGATTCACCAGCTCTTATCTCTTTCGGAAGGAACAATCAAATAAAAAAATCAAAATAGGAAAGAACTCAAATCGAATTTTCCATTTTCAATCATTTCATTAATTCTTACAAGAATTTCTATTCATAGAACAAGTAAAAAGAATTCTCGTACTTGATTCTGATATGGGTCATAGGATCCATGAATAACTCGACCCAATCAAAAGAAGACCATTGGTATTAGTTTATTCGGGATAATTCACTAATTCTGATTGAGTGGAGTAAGCTGCCTAGGCTTCGAGGAAACTCTACGATACCTATCACTTCACTAACTATTACTGCGCTTCGAATTGAAAGATGAGACTTTGGAGATAGTATGAACTCTATCTCGGGAATTGGAATTGTTCTGAACCAAATTTTCAAGTATATTTTTGATGGCGCCAGGCTCTGATCATTACAAAAATGACATCGGTACAGCGCCCATGAAAACGACAACAAATAACAGGTTCGATTTCAATGATATATATTGGGAATTCGAATTGGCAGGACTGTCTTCTTCTATATTCTATTCTATAGATTCTATCTATTTCCATACTAAAAGTAAAAAAAAAAACTAAAAGTAAAAAAAAAAAAACGATCGGTCCAACCATTAACGCTTTCATATATATAGTAAATTCTCGCGCACCCAATTACGCTAATATGCATCGAGATCCAAAAAAAAAGCTAACCTGGCTAGAATGGGGAATACGCATGATTGTAGTGGGGAGTGTGGCAGCAGTAGTAACTGTTGCGTCCGTCTGGTCCGGGCTGAAACTTTGGAACCGTCCTCCCGTCGTGCCGAGGAAGCCTTCTCCGGGTCCATCATGTCTGTTGGAAAGTCCGTCGGAACCCGAAACTGACCCGGACGATGAGGATACCCTGTCATTGGAGGAAGACTCCCAAGGAACGAATTGGATCGAAGGACAAAGTGAACCCGTATTGTCTTTGGAATTCACAGAAAAGGAAATTAACCACCAAATTCGATCAAAAAAAGCTCAAATTAGAGAACTAGAACAACTCATTCTTATAAGTTATTCTGATACACAGTCCATCCAGGACTTCGCGGATTTACTGAGGGAGGCTGGGTTCGACGAAGAGGAAATCCAAAAGAATCCGGATTATCCTCGATTAGAAGAGGAAGATTCCATCCGGAAGAAGCATAGGGAAGGGATTCTTATCCTTGAAGCCGAAATCCAAAACTTAGACTCGCAAAGACCCGCCCTGGAAGCAGTAGCAGCTTCCCCAGCTAGAAAAAAACCGCCACAACGGATCCAGATCCGGGCAAGTTCTAGCTCTAGGCGGACTATTAAAATCCGTAGGGTTGGTTCTCGCGGTAAGATTGGGTCTCCCGGTCCTTCCGATTCAGAAATTCCTAGGATTGGGTCTCCCGGTCCTTCCGATTCAGAACTTCCTAGGATTGAGTCTCCCGGTCCTTCCGATTCCGAAATTCGGCGGATTGGGTAATAAGCCTTAACCCGTAATTGATCTTTTTGTGTCTTGCCTACTAGTTCTCAATAGGGATCCATTGACCATTCTGTATAAATGGGCTATTATAGTATAGGGTCAAGGGGCACACCCAAACCTTAATTTGTCTAGTAGTTCTCACTTCTTTCATAGCGGAGTAGAGCAGCTTGGTAGCTCGCAAGGCTCATAACCTTGAGGTCACGGGTTCAAATCCTGCCTAGTAGGACTAGGTCTCCCGGTCCTTCCGATTCATAAATTCCTCAGATTGGGGCAGGAGAAGGTGAATCGTCCGGTGAAGCATGGTGTATTGCTATTTTTGTGCCTTTAGTGGGCCTAGTCGTTCCGCCAATGGCTTCTTTATCATCTCTTCATCTTCTCTCGATCCGATGGAAGGAAATCTCATCGATTTCTTTCAAGACCCGCACTTTTGTACACGACTGCTTGGGAATCTATGGGATTTTCACCAAGGTTCTCTTTTGGTTACGCTTGTTGATTTCCCAAGCTCAAGCTCTGGTAACGATGTTTGACAACAAGGCGCGATCTTTAATGTCGATATTCGGGTCCTTGAATGCTCTTATCGGGGTTTTGGTTTTGGGGCGTTGGTTTTTTCCCCGAAACCGAAGCCTCCGGAGCCTCCAGCAAATCCGATTCCTCCGGCTTCGGAAATGCAAAAGCTTCGAATCCCTCCGCAGTAACAGTCAAATTCCCGGGGTTCAATCACCCTGCGGCTCCACAAGGAAGCAAAAAAGCGTCTTCAGGTTGGCTCACTGCGACAGGAGAAGGAGAATCCAGCGCTGCGGGGCAGGACGAGAGCTCCCCGGAGACCCCGGACGAGCTATAGTGGAACTAAGTATTTAGGGGGAATTCGAAAACCTCTCTTACGATATAGATTCGACTGAGGGTTCGGATAGAAAGGTACCAATCCGTAGGAATTCTTCTTTCTTCGGATATTGTATGTTGTAAAAAAGGTTCCCCTAAAATCAAAAAGAACCTATCCCATTTTTTACCTAGGAATATTCTATGCGAGGCACTCGTATCTCTATTGTATGTTATCAAGCAAGTATCATCTAGGGAATAAATAGAATAAAATAAAAAGAATAATCCGAACAATACATGTCTTTCACATCCAACTCTAAACAATGAGCAACCTCTTCATTTTTGAATGGCGGTTCCAAAGAAACGTACTTCTCTGGCAAAAAAGCGTATTCGTAAAAATATTTGGAAAAGAAAGGGGTATTGGGCAGCGAGAAAAGCATTTTCATTAGCGAAATCTCTTTCTACCGGGAATGCAAAAAGTTTTTTGTACGACAAAAAAAAAAAAAAAAGAACCAAGTCTTGGAAGAATCTGAATCAATATGAATCCCTGAATTGTATTGTCAGTTCTAAAATGAAGGATTCCCATTAACTCATATTTTTCTTTTCAACGGATCAATACGAGACGGGACTGGTTATTGCGGTATGCAGAATAAGAAGTACTCTGCTTACTGTATTCTCAATTTTTTGACGAAGTAGTGAAGGACAAGATACAAAGTTTTAGCTTTCTTTTTTGTAGGTTTTTCTAATTTGTGAGATGGGGGTTGTTATTTTCCTCATCGATTCACTTTTCATAATACACTAACTAAAAGAAAAGTCTTTTTTTTTTCCTTTAGGAAGGAATTTTTTGGATTCTGTATTCCTAATATGTAGTCCAAATAAGGGTCTCATATTTGGGCTGTGGAATTCATCAAGATCTATATCCATATATAGATCTTGAGAGCTTTCTTTTCTTTAGAAATATAGAATCTTTTTTTTTGAAGTATGCTAAAATTCCGAGAAAGATTGAAACCTTTTAGTTCTATGCCTGGATAGAGGACAGAACTATCTAGTTCCAACTGCGGCATTTCCATTCCAGGCGAAGTGAAACCAATGGAAAGCTCTTTATGAAAGTGAAACCTAACACCCTACGATCCCACACTACTAATGATTGTTGAACGTTCAATTAGTAATTTAAACGAGTGTTTTTTCATTGATTGTCAGATTCCCTAAAAACGATTTGATTGAATTGACTCCTTAGAATCTTGACGATTGAATAGGGATGGGCTATTATGTTTTCGAGTAAGCCGCTATGGTGAAATCGGTAGACACGCTGCTCTTAGGAAGCAGTGCTAGAGCATCTCGGTTCGAGTCCGAGTAGCGGCATCTTCGAAAAGAGATACAATAAATCCTATAATGAATAATGAATGGAATTCCGTATTTCCATTCTAGTCTTGAAGGATCCCCCTTTTCTTTTTTATTTTAGGATTTTTTTATGATATTCTCGACTTTACAACATATATTCACTCACATTTCTTTTTCGATCGTTTCAATTGTAATTAGTATTTATTTACTAACCTTATTATTAGTCCACGAAACGCTAGGACTCTCTAATTCGTCAGAAAAAGGCATGATAGCTACCTTTTTCTGTATAACAGGATTGTTAGTTACTCGTTGGATTTCTTCGGGGCATTTCCCCTTAAGTGATTTATATGAATCAGTAATGTTTCTTTCGTGGGGTTTTTCCATTATTCATATGGTTCCACATTTTAGGAACCAAAAAACCCATTTAAGCGCAATAACCGAGCCAAGTACTATTTTGACTCAAGGCTTTGTTACTTCAGGTCTTTTCGCAGAAATTCATCAATCCACAATATTAGTACCTGCTCTCCAATCTCAGTGGTTAATGATGCACGTAAGTATGATGGTATTGAGCTATGCAGCTCTTTTATGCGGCTCGTTATTCTCAGTAGCGCTTCTAGTCATTACATTTCGAACGCGCATAGATATTTTTGGCAAAAGAAATCATTTATTAACAGGGTCATTTGTTTTTGATGAAATCCAATACGCAAATGAAAGAGTCAGTGTTTTACGAAACACTTTTTTTCTTTCATTTAGAAATTATCACATGTATCAGTTGATTCAGCAATTGGATCGTTGGAGTTATCGTGTCATTAGTCTAGGGTTTCTCTTTTTAACCATCGGTATTCTTTCGGGCGCGGTATGGGCTAATGAGGCATGGGGATCATATTGGAATTGGGATCCCAAGGAAACTTGGGCATTTATTACTTGGACCCTATTTGCAATTTATTTACATATGAGAACAAATCAAAATGTTCAAGGCACGAATTCCGCAATTGTGGCTTCTCTTGGGTTTCTTATAATTTGGATATGTTATTTTGGGGTCAATATATTAGGAATAGGATTACATAGTTATGGCTCATTCACATTAACATCGAATTGAAGAAGTGACCCAATCTAGAGGAACATAGTCTGAAGTTTGTGTGAGTTTTTGAGAACCATTTGAATCCACTACTGGATTCAAATGGTTCTCAAAAACGCCAAACGTATCTGATTCGAATGGACTTCATTTTCTTTTTCCTTAAGATAAGATAAGGAAAAAGAAGACTTATTTGTTTTTCATTGTCCAGCGAATGGTTTTCGAAATCATAGCATTCTTTTCTATCTTATTCATGAAAACTATCTTATCTATAAAAGTAATTAGATAGGATAGCTTCTACCTTGTCAACGGATAGTGAGAGAAGGAAATCCGGATAAATACCAATCCCTATTACAGGTAGAAAGATACAGATCGAAACAAAAAGTTCTCGTGGTCCAGAATCCAAAAAAGAAGAGTTTGGGGCGGGAAATTGCTTGTATCCATAGAACATCTGGCGTGACATAGATAATGAATAAATAGGAGTTACTATCATTCCAATTGCCATTAAAAAAGTAATGAGTATTTTTGGCATTAAAAGAGATTTTGGACTGGTAATTATTCCAAAAAAGACTACCAATTCGGCAACAAAACCACTCATTCCCGGCAATGCAAGAGAAGCCATCGAGAAGCTACTGAACATTGTAAATATTTTAGGCATTGGGATAGCTATTCCGCCTATTTCGTCGAGATAAACAAGACGTATTCTATCGTAACTCGTTCCTGCCAAGAAAAAAAGCGCACCACCAATAAATCCGTGAGAAATGATTTGTAAAATGGCTCCATTTAGTCCTGTATGGGTTATAGAACCAATTCCTAGAATTGTAAAACCCATATGAGATACAGAAGAATAGGCTATTCTCTTTTTTAAATTGCGTTGGCCAGGAGATGTTGAAGCTGCATAGATTATTTGAACTGTACCTAGTATCATCAACCAAGGGGAAAATATAGAATGAGCGTGGGGTAAGAATTCCATATTGATCCGAACCAATCCATACGCTCCCATTTTTAATAAGATTCCGGCTAGAAGCATACACGTACTGTAATGTGCCTCCCCATGGGTATCTGGTAACCATGTATGTAAGGGTATAATCGGTGATTTGACAGCATAAGTAATAAGAAATCCACAATAGAATAGTATTTCCAATGCCACCGGATACGATTGATTCGCTGAGGTTTCAAAATGTAAGGTTGCTTCGTTGGAACCATAGAAACCCATGCCCAGAACTACCATTAATAGAAAAACAGAACCCCCCGCAGTGTACAAAAGAAACTTGGTAGCTGAGTACAAACGTTTCTTTCCTCCCCACATGGATAGAAGTAGGTAAACAGGAATTAATTCTAACTCCCACATGATAAAAAAAAGTAAAAGATCTCGAGAAGAAAATGATCCTATTTGGCCGCTGTACATTGCTAACATCAGGAAATGGAACAATCGTGAATCCCGAGTCACTGGCCGAGCCGCTAAAGTCGCTAAAGTAGTGATGAATCCCGTCAGGAAAACGGGTCCGATGGAAATTCCATCGATTCCGAGTCTCCAGTGAAAATCCAAAAAATGGATCCATCGACAATCCTGTTCTAATTGGATTAAGGGATCGTCAAATTGGAAATGATAACAGAATGCATAGGTCGTTAGAAGTAGGTCTATTGTGCATATAGAGAGAGTATACCACCTAATCATCTTATTTCCCCTATGAGGAAAAAAGAAAATGGAAGAACCCGCGGATATCGGCAAAATCACAATTATTGTTAACCAAGGAAAAGAATTCGTGGTAAAGACAAGATACACTTTGACCAAAAAAAAAACCCGTGCTCGAAATAATCTTTTTGATCGAGTACGGGTTTTTGTCGGTAAGGAGAAAAAAAATGGGGTCAAGTAGAGTTTTCTAGAACGTATCAATAAGCTAGCCCCATGCTTCGCGTTGTCTCATGCCATAAATAAACCCGGACACTCAAGAAATCTGTTGGACAAGCGGATTCACACCTCTTACAACCTACACAGTCTTCCGTTCTTGGGGCGGAAGCAATTTGCTTAGCTTTACATCCGTCCCAAGGTATCATTTCTAATACATCTGTGGGGCAGGCTCGCACACATTGAGTACACCCTATACATGTATCATAAATCTTTACTGAATGTGACATGGTATCTATCCACTTTTTGAACGTCATAAATTTTCGATCTAGTAAAATCATAAAGGAATCATATATGGTAGACACCAGACGAATCGAGGGTTTACCAGAATCGATTTCGACTCAATCTATTTCTGGATCTGCTCATGATAGCGATCCAAGATACTTTGATTTATTACGTTTTAGCAAACATGGGCCTATGTTTGTTTCTATCGTACATACCAATTTGAATTGGTGAATATTCTATTCAGTATTTCGATGATTACCGCTATTTATTCAGCAAGTTCGATTGATTGATACGAGTGGATTTTCTGTTACGATGAATTGACGAAACAATAGCCGGTCCAATAGCGGCTTCAGCGCCTGCAATAGCTATCACAAAAATCGCGAAAATGTCTCCTTTTAATTGGCGACTATCAAAGAAATCAGAAAATGTTACGAAATTCAAATTAACCGCATTCAGTAGAAGCTCAAGACACATAAGTGCTCTAACCATATTTCGACTTGTGATTAATCCATAAATACCGATAGAAAATAAAAAGGCACTAAAAAAAAGTTCATGTTCAAGTATCATTGACCAACCCCTCATCAATCTAGATTTATTTGCTTTCAATAGGAACAAAAATGCCACCTTAATCCATTTTATTGACTCGAATCTCACAAGTCCAGAACAAAGGAAGGTATTGGTACTAGAATAGATTGAACTAAAACCATTTCCATTTTATACATGAAAAATAGAAAAATGGAATTGAAGTGAACGAAAATGGGTGTGATAAGAAGGAAGTCTTTTGAGAGGACAGAACTCTTTCATTCGAAGTCGTTCTTTTTATTACTGACGGGCCATAACAATTGCACCTATTAAGGCAACTAAAAGAATTAAAGAAATGAGTTCAAAGGGAAGAAAAAAATCTGTTGATAAATGAGTCCCAATTTGTTGACCATTATTTACAAAATCCTGCTCTAAAATCTGGTTTGATCTTGTAGTCCAAATAATACCGTACCAGGAAGTATTTGGGACAGTAGTAATTAGCGAAACAAAAAGACTTGTACAAACCAGGGAAGTGACTCCTTCTCCAACGGTCAAAAGACCGAAATCCTTGTAATATTCTGAGTCATTCATGAACATCACAGCGAATACGATTAACACATTTATGGCCCCCACGTAAATAAGGAGCTGTGCAGCAGCTACAAAATGGGAATTCGATGGAATATGGAATAGGGATATACAAACCAGAACTAACCCCAAGGAAAAGGCAGAAAAAATGGGATTGGTAAGTAATACCACTCCCAGACCTCCTAATAGAAGAACCGATCCCAAAACTACTAAAAGAAAATCATGTATTGGTCCAGTGAAATCCATTCTATGTCAAATAATAGAGAAATAAGCTTAAATGGTTCATGATCTTTTTGACCAGACCGGGAAAAAATAGGTTACCCGACTCTTTTTAGGATACGCTCTGAATGGAATCCAATCCTAGATTGGGGGTTGATATAGAAATTCTCTAGATATATAATAAATATTATTCATTTAGAGAGATGTAGATTTCGAGAAAATCACGGATACAGATAATGTATTTGTGCAAGACATGATTCGGAACAATGAATCTGAAATCCGCTGTTAGTTTTAGTTACTTATTCGCCGAGCAAAATGGAAGATTGGCTCCTTTAGTATTTAGTAATAGTAATCGGAAATTGGAGTAATTGGTAATCGAATCAAGCGGTTTACACATTTTTTAGTTGATTTGAGTCGAAGTCATAATGGTTCGAATTAAGGAATCTCCAATTACTGACATTGGTAACCGACCCAAGGCAATTTGATTATAATTCAATTCGTGACGATTATAAGTAGAAAGTTCATATTCCTCAGTCATTGATAAACAATTTGTTGGACAATACTCGACACAATTCCCACAAAATATACATATTCCAAAATCAATACTATAATTAAGTAATCGTTTCTTTCGAATTTTGGGTTCCAATCTCCAATCAACAGTGGGTAGATCTATAGGACATACACGAACACATACTTCACAAGCAATGCATTTATCAAATTCAAAGTGGATTCGACCGCGGAAACGCTCTGATGGAATCCATTTTTGATAGGGATATTGGAGAGTTACAGGTAAACGACTCGTATGAGATAAGGTAATTATGAAACTTTGGCCGATATACCTTGCAGCTCTTACGGCTTGGTGACCATAATTCATGAACCCAGTTATCATAGGAAGCATATCATAAATCTCTATGAATAATTGAAATTTTCTTTCTCTTGTTTAAGAAAACTTAGGAATCGAAAATACAATGAATGTCTTATGTCTTTACAGTGAAAGGAGTTGGGAAGAAGTTGTCAATAATAGATTCCCGAGAGAAATAGGTAAAAGAAATTTCCACCCAAGATTTAATAGTTGGTCCATTCTCATCCTAGGCAAAGTCCATCTTGTTGTGATAGAAATGAACAGGAACAAATAAGCTTTTGCTAATGTAATAAAAATACCAATTGTTGTTCCAAAGACTCCACTCAGTTCATTTATTCCGAAAAAATTAGGAATGAATAGGAATGGAATAGAGAGATTCCAACCGCCCAAGTAAAGAACTGTTACAAATAATGAAGAGACTAGTAGATTTAGATAGGAAGCAACGTAAAATAAACCAAATTTGATACCCGAATATTCGGTTTGATAACCTGCTACTAATTCTTCCTCCGCTTCTGGTAAATCAAAAGGTAATCTTTCACATTCGGCTAGGGAAGAAATTAGAAAAACCGTAAATCCTATAGGTTGACGCCACAGATTCCAACCCCAAAAACCATATTTGGACTGTGCCTCAACTATTTCAACTGTACTTGAACTGTTAGATAATCATAGTCGATGATAACATCACTGCTGCCATCGCTATTGCAGAACCGTACATGAGACTTTCACCTCATACGGCTCCTCGGTGGTCGTCATAAAAAAATCTAAGGACGGGCTCGTTAGTATCTCGATATATTAGTTGAGTAGATAGAGTAAAGATGGATCGAAGAGTCCCACATTATACCAATCCAATTCTGTCTGCTATAATAACAAAAAGGTGCTTCTGAATTGATCTCACCCTTTCTATTTCGAATGTATATTTCTAATTTCAAAAAATGTAATTTCGCTTCGTTCAGTAATAACTTAATCCTTCACTAAAAAGAAAAAAAAAAAAGAAAATACTCATTGTATCAATTTCGACCCTTTTTCGATTACGAAAAAAGATTAGGCATTCCATTAGTTCATGAATCATGATACTAATTCTCTCGGTATGAATAGAGATAAAATAGTTCGGATTTTTCTTTTCTATTGCATATTTCTTTCGTTCCGGTTCTTCTTTCACATTTCATAGAAAAAGACAAGGAAGCTCTAAAAAAAGGTTACTTCGTTTCTGATAGCCATTTCTTTAACCAATGGGTAGGAGCATACTCAGGATCGGGATCCTGGGGAAGTACTGCTTGATCGTTTCTACTAACTTAAAGCCCCCACCCCAATTCCTTTTATGCGGAGAGACCTAGTTAGGTAACTTAGATTATCTCCATTACGAATCCATTATGTACCTTAGTATTCCTAACCGCCCACTCATTTTTGCCCAACCCCTGTTATGACAGACAATAGTGAAAACTCCATAGAGTTGCTCTTTTCTAACCGCGTCAAACCATGATTGCTAATCAACAAATCTTGGGGTCATTTATTCTGCTTATGAAGGCTTAACTCTCGCACATAGGGAATGAGACTTCATCTTTTTACTGCAAATTTATAAGCTGTTTTGTTTCACTCATAGAACTTATCTTATTGAGTTCATTATCCGGACTGATGAATCAAAAAATGAAGATATTTACTCAATCCATTTCACTCCTTTCTTTCCTAGAAATAAAAGAAATAGGTAACAGCTCATGTCCAAACGAATCGCACGTAGAGATATGGATAAAACACATGGAGTTAATGGTATTTCATAACTAATCGATTGAGCAGCAGCTCGTAGACCACCTAAAAAGGAATATTTATTATTCGAACCATATCCTGACATAAGAAGTCCAAAAGGAGCAAGACTTGAAATGGCAATCCATAAAAAAACACCTATACTGAGATCCGCTAGAACAAGCCGGTAGCTAAAAGGAATTACTGAATAACTTAGTAAAATGGATATAACTGCTATGGACGGTCCGAGACTAAATAAACGAATATCGCCTCTAGATGGGAGAAGATCCTCTTTCAAAAGTAGTTTTGTCCCATCGGCTAGAGCTTGAAGAATTCCAAAAGGACCTGCATACTCAGGTCCCATACGTTGTTGTACTCCTGCAGATATTTTTCTTTCTAACCACACAATTATGAATATCCCTATTGTGATTCCAAATAGAGGAATAAAAATAGGTACAAGCAAGCGTGTGAGCCCATATACCTCTTTTAAGGATTCCAATCGAGAAAAAGAATTAATAGCCCGTACTTCCGTTGTATCAATTATCATTTCAACGATCAACTTCTCCCATAATGATATCTATACTCCCTAGTATCGTCATAATATCCGCCAATTTCATTCTTTTAACTAGCTGAGGAAGAATTTGCAAATTGAGAAAACCCGGTGGACGAATTTTCCATCTCCAGGGAAAAAGACTCTGATCCCCTATCAGAAAAATTCCTAATTCTCCCTTTGGAGCCTCTACTCTCATATAAAGCTCTTGTTTCAACAATTCAAAAGCTGGAGATGGTTTTTTACTAATGAATCGATATTCAAAATCATTCCACTCTGAATCCCGTTCTCTGCCAAAGCGCCGGACTTCTAAATTCTCATAGGGCCCCCCAGGAAGTCCTTCTAGAGCTTGTTGAATCATTTTTATGGATTCCATCATTTCACTGATTCGGACGAAATAACGGGCTAATGAATCCCCCTCTTTTTGCCATTGTACTTCCCAATCAAATTCATCATAACACTCATAATGATCAATTTGGCGAAGATCCCATTGGAGTCCGGAAGCCCTTAGCATTGGCCCAGATAAACCCCAATTTATGGCTTCCTCCCCACTAACAATGCCCACTCCTTCAACTCGGCCCAAAAAAATAGGATTCTGCGTAATAAGCTTTTGATATTCAGCAATTCCTGTTAAAAAATACTCACAGAAATCTAAACATTTATCTACCCAACCATGAGGTAAATCAGCAGCGATTCCTCCGATACGAAAAAAATTATGCATCAGTCGCATACCTGTGGCAGCTTCGAATAGATCATATATCAATTCTCTCTCTCTGAAAATATAGAAGAAAGGCGTCTGCCCACCAATATCTGCCATAAAAGGGCCGAGCCATAACAGATGAGAAGCTATGCGACTCAATTCCAACATAATGACTCTGATATAGCTAGCTCTTTTAGGTACTTGAATATTTCCCAAACGTTCTGGGGCGTTTACTGTTATTGCCTCTGTAAACATAGTCGCTAAATAATCCCAACGTGTTACATAAGGTAGATATTGTATAATTGTTCGGTTTTCCGCAATTTTTTCCATCCCTCTGTGTAAATAACCCAATATAGGTTCACAGTAAATAACATTTTCACCGTCGAGAGTAATGATGAGGCGAAGAACGCCATGCATTGATGGGTGATGAGGACCCATATTGACTCTCATGAGGTCTTTTTTTGTAGTCGGTACATTCATATGCGTTTTCCCCGATTCAGGATCAGTATTCTATGAATTGCTGAAAACGAAATAAAGTTCATCAAAATTCAAGCTCTGAAAAATCAAATAATGCTACAAGGGCTCTTCCAATTAACTTATCACTTAACTTAACGAGTTTTTAACTCCCGAATATCCAACTGATCTATTAATTCTTTATAACGTACTCTATTTTTATTTGACAAATACGTCAGCAACCGTTGACGTTTTCCCAGAGTTTTTTGTAGACCTCTCTGAGATAAATAATCTTTTTTGTGTAATTTCAAATGTGAAGTTACTTTCTTTAGTTTATTGGTGAAACTGAATACTTGAAATTCAACAGACCCCTTGTTTTCTTCTTGCGAAATAACTGAAATAAATGTATTTTTTACCATAAAAAGAGTCCTTCTCCCTCCCCTACTTATTTTCTTTTTAGTTTCTACAGATTACAGATATGGATTTGACCAATCAATAAAAATAATGACATTCATTTTCATTTGGGATACAATACACACTAATGTTGATTGAATTAATAATCAATCCAATTTCAAATTGGATTCGTCTATGCATAATAACGTAGAGTTCTCCACCCACAAAACCGCCCCCAGATCACGGTTTCACATACATAAGAAAGAGAAGAGCTCTTATGTATGTGTTCGGAGGAGAAGCTGTATCTTTGACCCGATTTCACAAATCGATATTCTGATCAAGTGCAGGTCTTGAAAGAAATCGATGAGATTTGCTTCCATCGGATCGAGAGACTCTTCTTCTTAAAAAGAAGAAGAGATGAAGATGAATAGATGAGAAAGAAGCCATTGTTGTTTTAGGATTCCTCTACCAATGAAGTAGAAGCCCCTTCCGATAGAGTATCCTTTTTCGAAGACCTTTCTATCGGAGCCAAATACCTACTATCTGTTGGTTTTTGTGCAGAAGGGAGTTTTCAGAAGAACCCCAAAAGCCGCACAGGCGCCTGTAAAACTTGCCCCTGTCACTGCTACAAATTGACCCAGAAATTGTAGCCAACTATTCGGTCGCTGATTTCTCATCTTAAGGCCCTCTTGCCTTTCTACTTGGAATCCTTTCACGAGGATGGGTCCCTTTTGTGGAACTTTTCTTCGTACTAACAAATAAAAAGGTTAATGTCAACCGTGTGGAACTTTTCTTCGTACTAACAAATAAAAAGGTTAATGTCAACTGGGTGAAACTGGAGCTTCGATCCGATTTCACAAATTGATATTCTGATCAAGTGCAGGTCTTGAAAGAAATCGATGAGATTTGTTTCCATCGGATCGAGAGACTCTTCTTCGTTTGAAGAAGAAGAGATGACGATGAGAAAGAAGCCATTGGCGGAACCACTAGGCCCACTAAAGGCACAAAAACAGCAATACACCACTGGTGTATTGCTTCACCGGACGATTCATCTTCTCTTGCTCCAATCCGAGGAATTTCGGCATCGGAAGGACCGGGTAGTCCTACTAGACAGGATTTGAACCCTTGGCCTCAAGGTTATGAGCCTTGCGAGCTACCAAGCTGCTCTACTCCGCTATGAAAGAATTGAGAACTACTAGACAAAGAAGGTTTGGGTGTGCCCCTTGACCCTATACTATAATAGCCCATTTATACAGAATGGTCAAGGGATCCCTATTGAGAACTACTAGACAAAGAATTGAGAACTACTAGGCAAGACACAACAAGAGTAATACCGGTGCTTTATGATATGAGACGCTTAATACCCAATCCGAGGAATTTCTGAATCGGAAGGACTGGGAGACCTAGTCCTACGGATTTCAGTAGTCCTCGTAGAGCTGGAACTCGCTCTGATTCTGTTGCCGCCCGCGACACACACGCGCTGAAGCATCCTCAGCAGCTGCTGAGGATATGATATCACTTGTCTTTATTCTTCACCGAACTTCTAACATGGGAATTTCTTTTTGTAAGCACTTTATCTTATCAAATTGGGTTGCCCGGAAATGATGTTCTTCCCGGATCTTCGAATGAATTTTGTCCAGTTGCCATGGGTGTCCAGCCCCTTCATTCTCTCGTATCCGCGTTCCAGCTTCGAGTAACTACTTGAAAGGATCTTATGTGATTATTTTGTTTTATGACTACTCGAAAACATCTTATATGATTTTTTTTGTCATGAAATACCTTTTTGCAGTCCAACACTTGAATTTCAGTATCCGCGAGTTTAGGAGTTCTAAAGGTTCCTTGGGATCCACCTATCAATGAAGTAGTCGCCTCTTTTGATGGAGTATCCTTTTTCGAAGGCCTTTCCAGCAGACTTGAATCGGGTGGTTTGGGCGTAGAAAATAGCCTTCTTAGGAAGAACCCCAAAAGCCGCATCACTGTACCCGTCAATACTACAAATTGAACCAGAAAGTTTAGCCAATTCGGTCGTTTCTTTTTCATTTTTTTTTTTTTAGGCCTCCCTGCCTTTTTTCTTTTGAATCCTTTCGGAGGATCGGTTTTACGTTTGGGAATTTGTGTGCATAATAGCGCATAAAGGGGAAAATGTCAACTTGAGTCAACTGGGGCTTCGACCCGATTTCACAAATCGATATTCTGATCAAGTGCAGGTCTTGAAAGAAATCGATGAGATTTGCTTCCATTCGGATCGAGAGACTCTTTTGAAGATGAAGAGATGATAAAGAAGCCATTGGCGGAACTACTAGGCCCACTAAAGGCACAAAAACAGCAATACACCATGCTTCACCGGACGATTCACCTTCTCCTGCCCCAATCCGAGGAATTTCTGAATCGGAAGGACCGGGAGACCTAGTCCTACTAGGCAGGATTTGAACCCGTGACCTCAAGGTTATGAGTCTTGCGAGCTACCAAGCTGCTCTACTCCGCTATGAAAGAATTGAGAACTACTAGACAAAGAAGGTTTGGGTGTGACCCTTGACCCTATACTATAATAGCCCATTTATACAGAATGGTCAAGGGATCCCTATTGAGAACTAGTAGGCAAGACACAAAAAGAGTAATACGGGTTAGGATATGAGAGGCTTAATACCCAATCCGCCGAATTTATGAATCGGAAGGACCGGGAGACTCAATCCTAGGAAGTTCTGAATCGGAAGGACCGGGAGACCCAATCTTACCGCGAGACCCAACCCTACGGATTTTAGTAGTCCGCGTAGAGCTAGAACTCGCTCGGATCTGCTTTGGCGCAGGACGTTTTCTACCTGGGGAGGCGGCTGATGCTTCCAGGGTGGGTCTTTGAGCTTCGAAGTTGATGAATCTTGTTACTTTCATATTAAGGCTAACAATCTGTGCTATATGATTCTTCCGGAGGTAATCATCTAACCTCGGATATTCCGGATGGTTTTTGATTTCTTCTTCGGGGACCCCCTCCTCCCTCAGTAAATTAGTGAAGTAGTTGATGGCTCGGGTATCAGAATCAATTATAAGAATGAGTTCTTTAATGAGGGTTCTAATTTGAGCTTCGTTTTCTCTTATTTTGAGTTCTCTATCTCTTATTTTGAGTTCTCTAATTAGAGCTATTTTTTCTCTTATTTTTTTTTGAATTTTTCTTTCTTTGAATTCCAGAGACAATACGGGTTCACTTTGTCCTTCGATACAATTCGTTCCTTGGGAGTCCTCCGCCAATGACAGGGTTTCCTCATCGTCCGGGTCAGTTTCTGGTTCCGACGGACTTTCCAGCGGACATGATGGACCTGGAGAAGGGTTCCTTGGCACGATGGGAGGACGGTTGCCCCAAAGTTTGAGCCTGCACCAGCCGCACCCAAAAGTTACTAACACTGTGACACTCGCTCCTATGAAAAAGTACTTTAGCAATTCTACCCAGCTACTGGGGTTCTTTGATTTCATAGTTGGTATTTGATCTATTCCCTGAGCATTTGCCCAGGATGAAATTCAGGGATGGTAAAAAATATTATGTAGCCACAGAAATCACACAAAACAAATGAATATACTAACTATAGTGAAAAGCCCTTAAATGCATGGATCCACAGCTCATGGATCCACATACATAAGAAAGAGAAGAGCTCTTATGTATGTGTTCGGAGGAGAAGCCGTATCTTGTACCATATTCCAAAAATCGATATTATGATAAAGTGCGGTTCTTGAAAGAAATCGATGAGATTTGCTTCCATCGGATCGAGAGAATCTTTTGAAGATGATAGATGATAATGAAGTCATTGCCGGAACTACTAGGCCCACTAAAGGCACAAAAAGAGAGGGTAAGTTGAAAGTTGTCATAGAAGGAATACTTCGAGTTCAACTTTTTAGAAAGATATCTTATGATAAACCTATCATCAACGAATTCTCAAGCGTGGATACATCTGTATCCTTAACATACTGAAACGGCTACCATTACTAGTATCAAACCAATAGCGATTCATACAAGCTAAATCTTCTAATCGGTAATTCGGCCAAAGAAAAGATTTCAATTTAATGAATTGAGTTGTTTCTGTATCAAGATGCTTGCTATTAGTGAAAAGTGGACTATAGTTTTTTACGTTGTTCTCGTTGCAAAATACTTTCTTTTTACCCACAACATCCAGATTTCCCTTCCTGGAATTTAAACAAAGTAGAATTCGCAATTCTCTACGACGTCTAGGAGATAAAATGTTTTCAGGAACAAGCAAATCAGAACGATTTTCATCTATATTCCCAACCATCTTTTCCTGTTTTGTTTTTCTAATGAATTCAGAAAAATCATTCCTATCAACATTTTGTTTTTTTTGGCATTTTTGATTCGTTTTTGTATTAATAATAATTGGATATTTATTCTTATGGATCAGTGAAATAGCTATGGTTTGATACATAATTACTGGCCCATTCCATTTTCTAGGTCTACGAACTAGTTTGATTAGTATTTCTCCACTGTTTAGCGCTTGAGGAACTAGAATTGGAAGTTCAGGTTCACTGTCGAGAGTAGGCTTAAGTTCACTTTCTAGAGTAGGTTTAAGTTCACTTTCCAGAGTAAGGTCAGGTTCACTTTCCAGAATAAGGTCAGGTTCACTTTCCAGAGTAAGTTCAGATTCACTTTCCAGAGTAAGTTCAGATTCACTTTCCAGAGTAAGTTCAGATTCACTTTCCAGAGTAAGTTCAGATTCACTTTCCAGAGTAAGGTCAGATTCACTTTCCAGAGTAAGTTTAGGTTTATGATACTTTAGAATCGACAGAGGCATTTCTTTTCTTCGAAAAAAGGATATAGCCAGTTCCTTTGGATCTCTCATCCGAAGCAGGAAACTCGAGATATTAATACCTGTTATTAAATTTTCCTCAAAAAGATTGGTCCATGTCAACTGAAAACCTCCGTAATTTTTCTTCAGGAAGATGTCTAGGTCGGTTGGCGGTTTCCACTTCTTCTTCCCTTTCTTTTTCTTCTTTTTATCTTTTTCAATGTCTGATGCGCCAGACTCTTGTTTAACATCTTGTTGTTGATTTAGTTGATTTGATTTAGGCTTCTCTTGGTTTGGTTGATTTGATTTAGGCTTCTCTTGGTTTGGTCGATTTAATCTAGGATTTTCTTGGCCAGGCGGTTTTTTTTCTTCTTGATTTTGATTCTCTAATTCAAGATCCTTTTTTTCTTTTTCTTTGGCATTTTTTTTTTCACGACTATCACGGATGTTTTGATTGTTATTAAACTCGAAAAGAAGTAATTTGATTGGTATGATCCATGGGTTCAACCCATATTTTTCATAAATAGATTTCTTACTGCGCTGAGTTTTAGTTAGTCTTGCTTTATTCATTCCCATCCAGTCAAAAGGATGGTTTTTCTTTTTTGGGGGGGATTCATTTTTGTTTTGGGATTCATTTTTGTTTTGGGATGAGTTGAATTGTTTATGAATCGCGTAATAAAAAAGATCTTTTTTTTCAATTGTATTAATTATTGGAGAATAATGAGTCGCAATCTGAGGTTTTTTATTGATCCAGGTCTCAATATGTCTCGTCTTTTTAAAACAGATGATTTGCCAATCCAAATATTTTCTATCCGAATTTTTTCTACTATATCTCCGGATAGAAAAAAAATCAGGTTTATACGTGATGTACTTCAAGGGAATCCCTTGACCTTCGTTTCCTTGGAACGGCAATCTATAAATAGAAAAATCCTTTCTTTCTCCATAATTAAGATATTTATGTGATAAAAGATCATATTTGTAATGTTTTTTAAATTTCTCTTTTTTTGTTTTAACCGATAATGAAGCTGCTTTTTCTTTTTGTTTCTCAAAAAGAATTAATTGGTTTTTTTCATATGAATCCAAACTTGGTACGTCTAGATTTTGAACCTTACGACTTTGATTGATCCGATTTCGCCACTTTTGCGACATAAATTTAGACAATCTAGTCTGAGATAAATCATATTGATAGCGGCCGCTTAACCAGTTTTTCCATTCAGTCAGTTCTGCATTTCCATGTTCTTTATGCCTTGATTCGAAATGAAATATTCCTTGTGTTCCAAAATAATTCTTTATTCGCTCTTTAAGAAAAAGAGATGTTCGGGAATATTGAAGGACAAAGTTCAAGGGATACTTGTAAATCCCTGGTCTTTGTGATAATTTGTAAAATACATATGCTTGTGACAAGGAAACTATCTCACAAAAAGTCTTTGAATTTTGATTACCAATATTATCAAACTTCTTTTTTATAGTCGAAATCCAATTCATTGGATTTTCATCAATTCCTTCGTGATTTGTTTGCTTACAGTAACTGTATGTATCAAGAATTCTTTTTTTGAATTGAAGTAATTCAAGACGCATTTCCGCAATATGGTTCGAAATACGAATGAGAATTTGAGAGAAAATACTTTCAATGAAAAATACCAAAAAAAGGCGCCCTTTCCTTATTAATCGCACATTTCTTCTTTTTACTATTTGCCAAAGGTTTTTTGAGGAGTCTAATCTTTTCTCAGCAAAACTCGCCTCGCTAGGACTAATATTTCTATCGGGTATTAAAAATTTTGTTTTCTTGTCGTTTGTTATTTTTTCAATTTGATTTCTGATTGTACTTGTCCTATCGGATAGATCCTTTATTTTTTGTTCTATAAGTGAAGATTTTGTCCAATACATAGATTGAATTCGACTAGCCGATTCATCCAAAATCTGATTTCTTATTAGAAAATTTTTATCATTTTGAGTTTCACTCAATTCATACCCTTCCCTCACTCCAAATTTTTTATTTAGATTTCCTTTTTCAAGTTGTTTGATTTTGATAAACGGATCTAGAATCCATTTTGCCTTTTTTTTTAATAATTGAAAACTTTTTTTTTTCGCTTCTCTAATTCGTTTTTCAAATTCTTTATAAATAGGTTTAAGAGGATGAGGTTCTTCTCGGGGAGCACCAAAAGGCCGTTCCGTTTCCATTCCCCAGGTTGTTAAAAAAGAAGATTTTGCTTTTTTTCTTTTCTTTTGCATTGGATCTTTCCGTTTCTGATGGGGTCGTAGTTGAAAACTATACCGAAGACGGAAAGGGAAGAGGATTTTTATCTGCATACCGTCTGTTAACCAATTTTGCGGAAATTCTTCGGATACTGTAATGCCATTGTGAGTACAGTTAACATGAATTTCTCTGCCCCGCGCCTTCCAATCTTCGTCCCAATCTTTGTACCACTCGGGGAATTTTTGGCGGAATTGAACTGGAAATAATAAAATAAGGCTAAAGTTTTTGGCTATAATCAATGAGGGTAATACAATATTTTTTCTAATAATTGAGTGGGCTAGTAACAAATAACCCCTTATTGCGTGCGCATGCGGAGTACTATCCCACAGTTCTGCTATTTCTAGTCGCTCCTCCTCCGCGTTCTCCCTTTTTTCTGCTTCGGCCTCCGCCTCGTCCTCCCTTTCTTGTGCCCCGTCCCCCCTTTCTTGTGCCTTGTCCTCTCCTTCTTGTGACTCGTCTTCCGCGTAATCCCAAGTTTTCACTTCTGCGCCTTTTCCTATCCAATTCCTAAAGATCCTAAAGATTGGATTCATAATTTTCAGTATTGGGGAGAAAATTGTGTCTATTCTGTCTACAAAAAGTCGGGAATGCAGATTTGTTTGAAATAGTTTCCAAGTAACGGTTTTACGTCTTTGAGCGCGTACGGATCCTTTGATTAAATCTCGATTAAAATCCGATTGTTTCGAATAACGTATTAAAATCTCCGCAGTATCCTCATCCTCCTCATCATACTCCTCTGCCTTCCCCCGCTTCGTATAAAAGTCCTTCCAATCCAAAATGAATATAGTTTTGAAGGTTCTTGAAATAATTTGAGACCAGTCTGGGTCTACTTCGTCGATTTCCTCTGAATTGTCCAGCAATTGGTATGTCCATCGAGGAACCCTTTTCCCAATTTCTTTTAGGTCAAGTCCCTCCTTTGTGTTTTTTTGAATTGTTTGATCCTTTGGTTCAGTTGTACTTGTACCGAAGAAATATTGCACTTGATTTTCCGAATCCATTTTTTCTTGGTCTGAAAATCCTGATTGTGCCTCAAATGTATCTAGTTTTTGTTCAAATTCTTGGTAATCAGGGAAAAGGCTACCATGAAACTTGTTTATCCACACTTTTTCGGTGGAATCCCCTGCAGGGGTAATTAAATAATTATTTTCCTTCTCCTTTTCCTTCTCCTTTTCCTTCTCCTTTTCCTTCTCATTTTCCTTCCCATTTTCCTTCCCATTTTTCTTTTCCTTCTCATTTTTCTTCTTAACGCTTCGGGGTAATTTGGGGGTTGTTCCGCGAAAGGGCCCATTCAAAAAAGAATCGTATCTTTTAGGCAAGCATTCTTGTGCAGTCTCATCATTACATAATCGAGTCCTTTTTTCGAGTCCATCCAGATCAAGAGACCCCCTTTCTAGAGCGTCAATTCGATGGAAAAGTTCGTTGCTCAGGCTATTTCTTTTTTGTTCATTGGTATAAATCCAATGATTATACAATTCATCAGAGGGGAGTTTTTCTGGTGTGTACAAAAACCCCTTTCTTTCTATCATTTCAAAAAAGGTTGACAAACTTGGTGGATATGTAAAAGAGATTCTTTGTTTTCCATCACTTCGGCATGTATAAAAAAAATAGTCTGACATTTCAGTTCTTAGAGCCTTTTGAAATCCATCACTTTTTATATATCGCAATGGTCGATTCCATCGGTTATAGTCGAAAAGAAAAGTCACAAGAGGCATTTCTGAACCGAAGAAGTCTTTCTTTTCTTTCAGTTTTTCATCTAGGTTGTTCGAATCTTCCGAAAAAGGGGAAAGGTCTGCCTCAGCAGATCCTTCTTGCCCCTGTTTGGAAGTTGTGTCTATTTCTACATCTGTTTCGTCTGCACTTTGTACCGTTGCCGAGGTTTTTTTCTTTTTCTTTTTCTTATCCGCAGTCCTAAGAGGTGACGGAATTCTGCCTAAATAGTAGACACAGGAGAGAAATAATAGAATGGTAAAGATTCGCTCCAGAGAATTTCGAAAGTCTGCCGCACGGTAACTATTCAATCTAATAGAACGATTTTGTCGTATCCAGAATAATACCAACTCAAATCCTTTCATGCACAAAATGTGACCAATGAACCAACCAACAAAACTACTTGTTAAAAATAACATCTTGTTGTTGCATCGAAACATATAAATACTTATTACTCGGGGTAAGGTCGAACTCGGCAAAACGAAATGGTTGAATAGTGGAAAAATGATATTAGTAAGGAATACATATTGAGTGTATAAATTACGCATTGCATTTCTGGTGGTCGCTACCGAATCAAAAAAGTCTTTGTCATTGCGCCAAAAGAAATAAACCACAAAATAGAGTAGACTTACGATAGTTATTGTATAAGGTGTACCCAATGCTAGATGGAGAGGTGCATAATAGATCGATATGAACATGATGAGCTGCCCCATCAGAAAACCAGTTGTTGCGGATACATCCTTCTCGCTTCCTTCTTCCATAACCCGAGCTCGGAGAAGCAAGAGATATGAGGGCCCTATGGTCCCTGCGGTCAGAAATCCATAAAAGAGTCCGGCCACAACGACTGAATTGCTTATCTGCATACATAAACGGACTAGAGTAGCTAGTCGAAACAAGTTGAACATGAAAATCAATCACCTCCTGTGGTTTTTTTTTTACTTTTAGTATGGAAATAGATAGAATATAGAATAAAACAGTCCTGAGAATTTCCTCTCAATACTTCTGTTTCCTCAATCACATAATATTTCTGTTATATATATATATTATCTAATAAAAATGCATTTGATGTAATATTTTCTCTTTCTTGTCCTCTCTTCCACTTTCATTTACTTTCATTAGTGAAATTCCATCTGTGACCAAAATTTGGTCAAAAAAATTATCAAATAGCTAGAATAGGGGAGCCGAAGAAAATAAGGAAGGCGAAAAAAAAAAGAACTTGGGGATGTAAACTCCAACGAATCAACCAACTGCAAAATGGAATTAACCCCCTCACGAACCTAATAAAGCAGGTAACGATGTGAAAATGAAAAAAAAAAATTTCGATAAGTATTTCTGCCTAGGATCCAGACTGGGATTAGAGAAAGTAATTTTTTTTCTAATCACGGACATGAATAATGTAGTTATACAATACATAATCCTAAGCAATGAATCTGAAATCCACTAGATATTTTTAAAAGATCAATGAGATCATAGGTAACCGACACAACATATAATTCTAGTAGCTGTGGAAAAAGGTAGTACTGAGAAGGTTCTCATTTAGTTCAAAATAACATGAAAGACATAGCTGAGTTTATTCAACTTTCTGAAATACCTGAAATTTCTTTATTCTCTTCTTTAATTCTCTTCTTTATTCTCTAGGCTTTATTCTCTAGGATAGGATTAGTTTCGGAGTCTTAGAAATACTTATCGAAATTTTTTTTTTTCATTTTCACATCGTTACCTGCTTTATTAGGTTCGTGAGGGGGTTAATTCCATTTTGCAGTTGGTTGATTCGTTGGAGTTTACATCCCCAAGTTCTTTTTTTTTTCGCCTTCCTTATTTTCTTCGGCTCCCCTATTCTAGCTATTTGATAATTTTTTTGACCAAATTTTGGTCACAGATGGAATTTCACTAATGAAAGTAAATGAAAGTGGAAGAGAGGACAAGAAAGAGAAAATATTACATCAAATGCATTTTTATTAGATAATATATATATATAACAGAAATATTATGTGATTGAGGAAACAGAAGTATTGAGAGGAAATTCTCAGGACTGTTTTATTCTATATTCTATCTATTTCCATACTAAAAGTAAAAAAAAAACCACAGGAGGTGATTGATTTTCATGTTCAACTTGTTTCGACTAGCTACTCTAGTCCGTTTATGTATGCAGATAAGCAATTCAGTCGTTGTGGCCGGACTCTTTTATGGATTTCTGACCGCAGGGACCATAGGGCCCTCATATCTCTTGCTTCTCCGAGCTCGGGTTATGGAAGAAGGAAGCGAGAAGGATGTATCCGCAACAACTGGTTTTCTGATGGGGCAGCTCATCATGTTCATATCGATCTATTATGCACCTCTCCATCTAGCATTGGGTACACCTTATACAATAACTATCGTAAGTCTACTCTATTTTGTGGTTTATTTCTTTTGGCGCAATGACAAAGACTTTTTTGATTCGGTAGCGACCACCAGAAATGCAATGCGTAATTTATACACTCAATATGTATTCCTTACTAATATCATTTTTCCACTATTCAACCATTTCGTTTTGCCGAGTTCGACCTTACCCCGAGTAATAAGTATTTATATGTTTCGATGCAACAACAAGATGTTATTTTTAACAAGTAGTTTTGTTGGTTGGTTCATTGGTCACATTTTGTGCATGAAAGGATTTGAGTTGGTATTATTCTGGATACGACAAAATCGTTCTATTAGATTGAATAGTTACCGTGCGGCAGACTTTCGAAATTCTCTGGAGCGAATCTTTACCATTCTATTATTTCTCTCCTGTGTCTACTATTTAGGCAGAATTCCGTCACCTCTTAGGACTGCGGATAAGAAAAAGAAAAAGAAAAAAACCTCGGCAACGGTACAAAGTGCAGACGAAACAGATGTAGAAATAGACACAACTTCCAAACAGGGGCAAGAAGGATCTGCTGAGGCAGACCTTTCCCCTTTTTCGGAAGATTCGAACAACCTAGATGAAAAACTGAAAGAAAAGAAAGACTTCTTCGGTTCAGAAATGCCTCTTGTGACTTTTCTTTTCGACTATAACCGATGGAATCGACCATTGCGATATATAAAAAGTGATGGATTTCAAAAGGCTCTAAGAACTGAAATGTCAGACTATTTTTTTTATACATGCCGAAGTGATGGAAAACAAAGAATCTCTTTTACATATCCACCAAGTTTGTCAACCTTTTTTGAAATGATAGAAAGAAAGGGGTTTTTGTACACACCAGAAAAACTCCCCTCTGATGAATTGTATAATCATTGGATTTATACCAATGAACAAAAAAGAAATAGCCTGAGCAACGAACTTTTCCATCGAATTGACGCTCTAGAAAGGGGGTCTCTTGATCTGGATGGACTCGAAAAAAGGACTCGATTATGTAATGATGAGACTGCACAAGAATGCTTGCCTAAAAGATACGATTCTTTTTTGAATGGGCCCTTTCGCGGAACAACCCCCAAATTACCCCGAAGCGTTAAGAAGAAAAATGAGAAGGAAAAGAAAAATGGGAAGGAAAATGGGAAGGAAAATGAGAAGGAAAAGGAGAAGGAAAAGGAGAAGGAAAAGGAGAAGGAAAATAATTATTTAATTACCCCTGCAGGGGATTCCACCGAAAAAGTGTGGATAAACAAGTTTCATGGTAGCCTTTTCCCTGATTACCAAGAATTTGAACAAAAACTAGATACATTTGAGGCACAATCAGGATTTTCAGACCAAGAAAAAATGGATTCGGAAAATCAAGTGCAATATTTCTTCGGTACAAGTACAACTGAACCAAAGGATCAAACAATTCAAAAAAACACAAAGGAGGGACTTGACCTAAAAGAAATTGGGAAAAGGGTTCCTCGATGGACATACCAATTGCTGGACAATTCAGAGGAAATCGACGAAGTAGACCCAGACTGGTCTCAAATTATTTCAAGAACCTTCAAAACTATATTCATTTTGGATTGGAAGGACTTTTATACGAAGCGGGGGAAGGCAGAGGAGTATGATGAGGAGGATGAGGATACTGCGGAGATTTTAATACGTTATTCGAAACAATCGGATTTTAATCGAGATTTAATCAAAGGATCCGTACGCGCTCAAAGACGTAAAACCGTTACTTGGAAACTATTTCAAACAAATCTGCATTCCCGACTTTTTGTAGACAGAATAGACACAATTTTCTCCCCAATACTGAAAATTATGAATCCAATCTTTAGGATCTTTAGGAATTGGATAGGAAAAGGCGCAGAAGTGAAAACTTGGGATTACGCGGAAGACGAGTCACAAGAAGGAGAGGACAAGGCACAAGAAAGGGGGGACGGGGCACAAGAAAGGGAGGACGAGGCGGAGGCCGAAGCAGAAAAAAGGGAGAACGCGGAGGAGGAGCGACTAGAAATAGCAGAACTGTGGGATAGTACTCCGCATGCGCACGCAATAAGGGGTTATTTGTTACTAGCCCACTCAATTATTAGAAAAAATATTGTATTACCCTCATTGATTATAGCCAAAAACTTTAGCCTTATTTTATTATTTCCAGTTCAATTCCGCCAAAAATTCCCCGAGTGGTACAAAGATTGGGACGAAGATTGGAAGGCGCGGGGCAGAGAAATTCATGTTAACTGTACTCACAATGGCATTACAGTATCCGAAGAATTTCCGCAAAATTGGTTAACAGACGGTATGCAGATAAAAATCCTCTTCCCTTTCCGTCTTCGGTATAGTTTTCAACTACGACCCCATCAGAAACGGAAAGATCCAATGCAAAAGAAAAGAAAAAAAGCAAAATCTTCTTTTTTAACAACCTGGGGAATGGAAACGGAACGGCCTTTTGGTGCTCCCCGAGAAGAACCTCATCCTCTTAAACCTATTTATAAAGAATTTGAAAAACGAATTAGAGAAGCGAAAAAAAAAAGTTTTCAATTATTAAAAAAAAAGGCAAAATGGATTCTAGATCCGTTTATCAAAATCAAACAACTTGAAAAAGGAAATCTAAATAAAAAATTTGGAGTGAGGGAAGGGTATGAATTGAGTGAAACTCAAAATGATAAAAATTTTCTAATAAGAAATCAGATTTTGGATGAATCGGCTAGTCGAATTCAATCTATGTATTGGACAAAATCTTCACTTATAGAACAAAAAATAAAGGATCTATCCGATAGGACAAGTACAATCAGAAATCAAATTGAAAAAATAACAAACGACAAGAAAACAAAATTTTTAATACCCGATAGAAATATTAGTCCTAGCGAGGCGAGTTTTGCTGAGAAAAGATTAGACTCCTCAAAAAACCTTTGGCAAATAGTAAAAAGAAGAAATGTGCGATTAATAAGGAAAGGGCGCCTTTTTTTGGTATTTTTCATTGAAAGTATTTTCTCTCAAATTCTCATTCGTATTTCGAACCATATTGCGGAAATGCGTCTTGAATTACTTCAATTCAAAAAAAGAATTCTTGATACATACAGTTACTGTAAGCAAACAAATCACGAAGGAATTGATGAAAATCCAATGAATTGGATTTCGACTATAAAAAAGAAGTTTGATAATATTGGTAATCAAAATTCAAAGACTTTTTGTGAGATAGTTTCCTTGTCACAAGCATATGTATTTTACAAATTATCACAAAGACCAGGGATTTACAAGTATCCCTTGAACTTTGTCCTTCAATATTCCCGAACATCTCTTTTTCTTAAAGAGCGAATAAAGAATTATTTTGGAACACAAGGAATATTTCATTTCGAATCAAGGCATAAAGAACATGGAAATGCAGAACTGACTGAATGGAAAAACTGGTTAAGCGGCCGCTATCAATATGATTTATCTCAGACTAGATTGTCTAAATTTATGTCGCAAAAGTGGCGAAATCGGATCAATCAAAGTCGTAAGGTTCAAAATCTAGACGTACCAAGTTTGGATTCATATGAAAAAAACCAATTAATTCTTTTTGAGAAACAAAAAGAAAAAGCAGCTTCATTATCGGTTAAAACAAAAAAAGAGAAATTTAAAAAACATTACAAATATGATCTTTTATCACATAAATATCTTAATTATGGAGAAAGAAAGGATTTTTCTATTTATAGATTGCCGTTCCAAGGAAACGAAGGTCAAGGGATTCCCTTGAAGTACATCACGTATAAACCTGATTTTTTTTCTATCCGGAGATATAGTAGAAAAAATTCGGATAGAAAATATTTGGATTGGCAAATCATCTGTTTTAAAAAGACGAGACATATTGAGACCTGGATCAATAAAAAACCTCAGATTGCGACTCATTATTCTCCAATAATTAATACAATTGAAAAAAAAGATCTTTTTTATTACGCGATTCATAAACAATTCAACTCATCCCAAAACAAAAATGAATCCCAAAACAAAAATGAATCCCCCCCAAAAAAGAAAAACCATCCTTTTGACTGGATGGGAATGAATAAAGCAAGACTAACTAAAACTCAGCGCAGTAAGAAATCTATTTATGAAAAATATGGGTTGAACCCATGGATCATACCAATCAAATTACTTCTTTTCGAGTTTAATAACAATCAAAACATCCGTGATAGTCGTGAAAAAAAAAATGCCAAAGAAAAAGAAAAAAAGGATCTTGAATTAGAGAATCAAAATCAAGAAGAAAAAAAACCGCCTGGCCAAGAAAATCCTAGATTAAATCGACCAAACCAAGAGAAGCCTAAATCAAATCAACCAAACCAAGAGAAGCCTAAATCAAATCAACTAAATCAACAACAAGATGTTAAACAAGAGTCTGGCGCATCAGACATTGAAAAAGATAAAAAGAAGAAAAAGAAAGGGAAGAAGAAGTGGAAACCGCCAACCGACCTAGACATCTTCCTGAAGAAAAATTACGGAGGTTTTCAGTTGACATGGACCAATCTTTTTGAGGAAAATTTAATAACAGGTATTAATATCTCGAGTTTCCTGCTTCGGATGAGAGATCCAAAGGAACTGGCTATATCCTTTTTTCGAAGAAAAGAAATGCCTCTGTCGATTCTAAAGTATCATAAACCTAAACTTACTCTGGAAAGTGAATCTGACCTTACTCTGGAAAGTGAATCTGAACTTACTCTGGAAAGTGAATCTGAACTTACTCTGGAAAGTGAATCTGAACTTACTCTGGAAAGTGAATCTGAACTTACTCTGGAAAGTGAACCTGACCTTATTCTGGAAAGTGAACCTGACCTTACTCTGGAAAGTGAACTTAAACCTACTCTAGAAAGTGAACTTAAGCCTACTCTCGACAGTGAACCTGAACTTCCAATTCTAGTTCCTCAAGCGCTAAACAGTGGAGAAATACTAATCAAACTAGTTCGTAGACCTAGAAAATGGAATGGGCCAGTAATTATGTATCAAACCATAGCTATTTCACTGATCCATAAGAATAAATATCCAATTATTATTAATACAAAAACGAATCAAAAATGCCAAAAAAAACAAAATGTTGATAGGAATGATTTTTCTGAATTCATTAGAAAAACAAAACAGGAAAAGATGGTTGGGAATATAGATGAAAATCGTTCTGATTTGCTTGTTCCTGAAAACATTTTATCTCCTAGACGTCGTAGAGAATTGCGAATTCTACTTTGTTTAAATTCCAGGAAGGGAAATCTGGATGTTGTGGGTAAAAAGAAAGTATTTTGCAACGAGAACAACGTAAAAAACTATAGTCCACTTTTCACTAATAGCAAGCATCTTGATACAGAAACAACTCAATTCATTAAATTGAAATCTTTTCTTTGGCCGAATTACCGATTAGAAGATTTAGCTTGTATGAATCGCTATTGGTTTGATACTAGTAATGGTAGCCGTTTCAGTATGTTAAGGATACAGATGTATCCACGCTTGAGAATTCGTTGATGATAGGTTTATCATAAGATATCTTTCTAAAAAGTTGAACTCGAAGTATTCCTTCTATGACAACTTTCAACTTACCCTCTCTTTTTGTGCCTTTAGTGGGCCTAGTAGTTCCGGCAATGACTTCATTATCATCTATCATCTTCAAAAGATTCTCTCGATCCGATGGAAGCAAATCTCATCGATTTCTTTCAAGAACCGCACTTTATCATAATATCGATTTTTGGAATATGGTACAAGATACGGCTTCTCCTCCGAACACATACATAAGAGCTCTTCTCTTTCTTATGTATGTGGATCCATGAGCTGTGGATCCATGCATTTAAGGGCTTTTCACTATAGTTAGTATATTCATTTGTTTTGTGTGATTTCTGTGGCTACATAATATTTTTTACCATCCCTGAATTTCATCCTGGGCAAATGCTCAGGGAATAGATCAAATACCAACTATGAAATCAAAGAACCCCAGTAGCTGGGTAGAATTGCTAAAGTACTTTTTCATAGGAGCGAGTGTCACAGTGTTAGTAACTTTTGGGTGCGGCTGGTGCAGGCTCAAACTTTGGGGCAACCGTCCTCCCATCGTGCCAAGGAACCCTTCTCCAGGTCCATCATGTCCGCTGGAAAGTCCGTCGGAACCAGAAACTGACCCGGACGATGAGGAAACCCTGTCATTGGCGGAGGACTCCCAAGGAACGAATTGTATCGAAGGACAAAGTGAACCCGTATTGTCTCTGGAATTCAAAGAAAGAAAAATTCAAAAAAAAATAAGAGAAAAAATAGCTCTAATTAGAGAACTCAAAATAAGAGATAGAGAACTCAAAATAAGAGAAAACGAAGCTCAAATTAGAACCCTCATTAAAGAACTCATTCTTATAATTGATTCTGATACCCGAGCCATCAACTACTTCACTAATTTACTGAGGGAGGAGGGGGTCCCCGAAGAAGAAATCAAAAACCATCCGGAATATCCGAGGTTAGATGATTACCTCCGGAAGAATCATATAGCACAGATTGTTAGCCTTAATATGAAAGTAACAAGATTCATCAACTTCGAAGCTCAAAGACCCACCCTGGAAGCATCAGCCGCCTCCCCAGGTAGAAAACGTCCTGCGCCAAAGCAGATCCGAGCGAGTTCTAGCTCTACGCGGACTACTAAAATCCGTAGGGTTGGGTCTCGCGGTAAGATTGGGTCTCCCGGTCCTTCCGATTCAGAACTTCCTAGGATTGAGTCTCCCGGTCCTTCCGATTCATAAATTCGGCGGATTGGGTATTAAGCCTCTCATATCCTAACCCGTATTACTCTTTTTGTGTCTTGCCTACTAGTTCTCAATAGGGATCCCTTGACCATTCTGTATAAATGGGCTATTATAGTATAGGGTCAAGGGTCACACCCAAACCTTCTTTGTCTAGTAGTTCTCAATTCTTTCATAGCGGAGTAGAGCAGCTTGGTAGCTCGCAAGACTCATAACCTTGAGGTCACGGGTTCAAATCCTGCCTAGTAGGACTAGGTCTCCCGGTCCTTCCGATTCAGAAATTCCTCGGATTGGGGCAGGAGAAGGTGAATCGTCCGGTGAAGCATGGTGTATTGCTGTTTTTGTGCCTTTAGTGGGCCTAGTAGTTCCGCCAATGGCTTCTTTATCATCTCTTCATCTTCAAAAGAGTCTCTCGATCCGAATGGAAGCAAATCTCATCGATTTCTTTCAAGACCTGCACTTGATCAGAATATCGATTTGTGAAATCGGGTCGAAGCCCCAGTTGACTCAAGTTGACATTTTCCCCTTTATGCGCTATTATGCACACAAATTCCCAAACGTAAAACCGATCCTCCGAAAGGATTCAAAAGAAAAAAGGCAGGGAGGCCTAAAAAAAAAAAAATGAAAAAGAAACGACCGAATTGGCTAAACTTTCTGGTTCAATTTGTAGTATTGACGGGTACAGTGATGCGGCTTTTGGGGTTCTTCCTAAGAAGGCTATTTTCTACGCCCAAACCACCCGATTCAAGTCTGCTGGAAAGGCCTTCGAAAAAGGATACTCCATCAAAAGAGGCGACTACTTCATTGATAGGTGGATCCCAAGGAACCTTTAGAACTCCTAAACTCGCGGATACTGAAATTCAAGTGTTGGACTGCAAAAAGGTATTTCATGACAAAAAAAATCATATAAGATGTTTTCGAGTAGTCATAAAACAAAATAATCACATAAGATCCTTTCAAGTAGTTACTCGAAGCTGGAACGCGGATACGAGAGAATGAAGGGGCTGGACACCCATGGCAACTGGACAAAATTCATTCGAAGATCCGGGAAGAACATCATTTCCGGGCAACCCAATTTGATAAGATAAAGTGCTTACAAAAAGAAATTCCCATGTTAGAAGTTCGGTGAAGAATAAAGACAAGTGATATCATATCCTCAGCAGCTGCTGAGGATGCTTCAGCGCGTGTGTGTCGCGGGCGGCAACAGAATCAGAGCGAGTTCCAGCTCTACGAGGACTACTGAAATCCGTAGGACTAGGTCTCCCAGTCCTTCCGATTCAGAAATTCCTCGGATTGGGTATTAAGCGTCTCATATCATAAAGCACCGGTATTACTCTTGTTGTGTCTTGCCTAGTAGTTCTCAATTCTTTGTCTAGTAGTTCTCAATAGGGATCCCTTGACCATTCTGTATAAATGGGCTATTATAGTATAGGGTCAAGGGGCACACCCAAACCTTCTTTGTCTAGTAGTTCTCAATTCTTTCATAGCGGAGTAGAGCAGCTTGGTAGCTCGCAAGGCTCATAACCTTGAGGCCAAGGGTTCAAATCCTGTCTAGTAGGACTACCCGGTCCTTCCGATGCCGAAATTCCTCGGATTGGAGCAAGAGAAGATGAATCGTCCGGTGAAGCAATACACCAGTGGTGTATTGCTGTTTTTGTGCCTTTAGTGGGCCTAGTGGTTCCGCCAATGGCTTCTTTCTCATCGTCATCTCTTCTTCTTCAAACGAAGAAGAGTCTCTCGATCCGATGGAAACAAATCTCATCGATTTCTTTCAAGACCTGCACTTGATCAGAATATCAATTTGTGAAATCGGATCGAAGCTCCAGTTTCACCCAGTTGACATTAACCTTTTTATTTGTTAGTACGAAGAAAAGTTCCACACGGTTGACATTAACCTTTTTATTTGTTAGTACGAAGAAAAGTTCCACAAAAGGGACCCATCCTCGTGAAAGGATTCCAAGTAGAAAGGCAAGAGGGCCTTAAGATGAGAAATCAGCGACCGAATAGTTGGCTACAATTTCTGGGTCAATTTGTAGCAGTGACAGGGGCAAGTTTTACAGGCGCCTGTGCGGCTTTTGGGGTTCTTCTGAAAACTCCCTTCTGCACAAAAACCAACAGATAGTAGGTATTTGGCTCCGATAGAAAGGTCTTCGAAAAAGGATACTCTATCGGAAGGGGCTTCTACTTCATTGGTAGAGGAATCCTAAAACAACAATGGCTTCTTTCTCATCTATTCATCTTCATCTCTTCTTCTTTTTAAGAAGAAGAGTCTCTCGATCCGATGGAAGCAAATCTCATCGATTTCTTTCAAGACCTGCACTTGATCAGAATATCGATTTGTGAAATCGGGTCAAAGATACAGCTTCTCCTCCGAACACATACATAAGAGCTCTTCTCTTTCTTATGTATGTGAAACCGTGATCTGGGGGCGGTTTTGTGGGTGGAGAACTCTACGTTATTATGCATAGACGAATCCAATTTGAAATTGGATTGATTATTAATTCAATCAACATTAGTGTGTATTGTATCCCAAATGAAAATGAATGTCATTATTTTTATTGATTGGTCAAATCCATATCTGTAATCTGTAGAAACTAAAAAGAAAATAAGTAGGGGAGGGAGAAGGACTCTTTTTATGGTAAAAAATACATTTATTTCAGTTATTTCGCAAGAAGAAAACAAGGGGTCTGTTGAATTTCAAGTATTCAGTTTCACCAATAAACTAAAGAAAGTAACTTCACATTTGAAATTACACAAAAAAGATTATTTATCTCAGAGAGGTCTACAAAAAACTCTGGGAAAACGTCAACGGTTGCTGACGTATTTGTCAAATAAAAATAGAGTACGTTATAAAGAATTAATAGATCAGTTGGATATTCGGGAGTTAAAAACTCGTTAAGTTAAGTGATAAGTTAATTGGAAGAGCCCTTGTAGCATTATTTGATTTTTCAGAGCTTGAATTTTGATGAACTTTATTTCGTTTTCAGCAATTCATAGAATACTGATCCTGAATCGGGGAAAACGCATATGAATGTACCGACTACAAAAAAAGACCTCATGAGAGTCAATATGGGTCCTCATCACCCATCAATGCATGGCGTTCTTCGCCTCATCATTACTCTCGACGGTGAAAATGTTATTTACTGTGAACCTATATTGGGTTATTTACACAGAGGGATGGAAAAAATTGCGGAAAACCGAACAATTATACAATATCTACCTTATGTAACACGTTGGGATTATTTAGCGACTATGTTTACAGAGGCAATAACAGTAAACGCCCCAGAACGTTTGGGAAATATTCAAGTACCTAAAAGAGCTAGCTATATCAGAGTCATTATGTTGGAATTGAGTCGCATAGCTTCTCATCTGTTATGGCTCGGCCCTTTTATGGCAGATATTGGTGGGCAGACGCCTTTCTTCTATATTTTCAGAGAGAGAGAATTGATATATGATCTATTCGAAGCTGCCACAGGTATGCGACTGATGCATAATTTTTTTCGTATCGGAGGAATCGCTGCTGATTTACCTCATGGTTGGGTAGATAAATGTTTAGATTTCTGTGAGTATTTTTTAACAGGAATTGCTGAATATCAAAAGCTTATTACGCAGAATCCTATTTTTTTGGGCCGAGTTGAAGGAGTGGGCATTGTTAGTGGGGAGGAAGCCATAAATTGGGGTTTATCTGGGCCAATGCTAAGGGCTTCCGGACTCCAATGGGATCTTCGCCAAATTGATCATTATGAGTGTTATGATGAATTTGATTGGGAAGTACAATGGCAAAAAGAGGGGGATTCATTAGCCCGTTATTTCGTCCGAATCAGTGAAATGATGGAATCCATAAAAATGATTCAACAAGCTCTAGAAGGACTTCCTGGGGGGCCCTATGAGAATTTAGAAGTCCGGCGCTTTGGCAGAGAACGGGATTCAGAGTGGAATGATTTTGAATATCGATTCATTAGTAAAAAACCATCTCCAGCTTTTGAATTGTTGAAACAAGAGCTTTATATGAGAGTAGAGGCTCCAAAGGGAGAATTAGGAATTTTTCTGATAGGGGATCAGAGTCTTTTTCCCTGGAGATGGAAAATTCGTCCACCGGGTTTTCTCAATTTGCAAATTCTTCCTCAGCTAGTTAAAAGAATGAAATTGGCGGATATTATGACGATACTAGGGAGTATAGATATCATTATGGGAGAAGTTGATCGTTGAAATGATAATTGATACAACGGAAGTACGGGCTATTAATTCTTTTTCTCGATTGGAATCCTTAAAAGAGGTATATGGGCTCACACGCTTGCTTGTACCTATTTTTATTCCTCTATTTGGAATCACAATAGGGATATTCATAATTGTGTGGTTAGAAAGAAAAATATCTGCAGGAGTACAACAACGTATGGGACCTGAGTATGCAGGTCCTTTTGGAATTCTTCAAGCTCTAGCCGATGGGACAAAACTACTTTTGAAAGAGGATCTTCTCCCATCTAGAGGCGATATTCGTTTATTTAGTCTCGGACCGTCCATAGCAGTTATATCCATTTTACTAAGTTATTCAGTAATTCCTTTTAGCTACCGGCTTGTTCTAGCGGATCTCAGTATAGGTGTTTTTTTATGGATTGCCATTTCAAGTCTTGCTCCTTTTGGACTTCTTATGTCAGGATATGGTTCGAATAATAAATATTCCTTTTTAGGTGGTCTACGAGCTGCTGCTCAATCGATTAGTTATGAAATACCATTAACTCCATGTGTTTTATCCATATCTCTACGTGCGATTCGTTTGGACATGAGCTGTTACCTATTTCTTTTATTTCTAGGAAAGAAAGGAGTGAAATGGATTGAGTAAATATCTTCATTTTTTGATTCATCAGTCCGGATAATGAACTCAATAAGATAAGTTCTATGAGTGAAACAAAACAGCTTATAAATTTGCAGTAAAAAGATGAAGTCTCATTCCCTATGTGCGAGAGTTAAGCCTTCATAAGCAGAATAAATGACCCCAAGATTTGTTGATTAGCAATCATGGTTTGACGCGGTTAGAAAAGAGCAACTCTATGGAGTTTTCACTATTGTCTGTCATAACAGGGGTTGGGCAAAAATGAGTGGGCGGTTAGGAATACTAAGGTACATAATGGATTCGTAATGGAGATAATCTAAGTTACCTAACTAGGTCTCTCCGCATAAAAGGAATTGGGGTGGGGGCTTTAAGTTAGTAGAAACGATCAAGCAGTACTTCCCCAGGATCCCGATCCTGAGTATGCTCCTACCCATTGGTTAAAGAAATGGCTATCAGAAACGAAGTAACCTTTTTTTAGAGCTTCCTTGTCTTTTTCTATGAAATGTGAAAGAAGAACCGGAACGAAAGAAATATGCAATAGAAAAGAAAAATCCGAACTATTTTATCTCTATTCATACCGAGAGAATTAGTATCATGATTCATGAACTAATGGAATGCCTAATCTTTTTTCGTAATCGAAAAAGGGTCGAAATTGATACAATGAGTATTTTCTTTTTTTTTTTTCTTTTTAGTGAAGGATTAAGTTATTACTGAACGAAGCGAAATTACATTTTTTGAAATTAGAAATATACATTCGAAATAGAAAGGGTGAGATCAATTCAGAAGCACCTTTTTGTTATTATAGCAGACAGAATTGGATTGGTATAATGTGGGACTCTTCGATCCATCTTTACTCTATCTACTCAACTAATATATCGAGATACTAACGAGCCCGTCCTTAGATTTTTTTATGACGACCACCGAGGAGCCGTATGAGGTGAAAGTCTCATGTACGGTTCTGCAATAGCGATGGCAGCAGTGATGTTATCATCGACTATGATTATCTAACAGTTCAAGTACAGTTGAAATAGTTGAGGCACAGTCCAAATATGGTTTTTGGGGTTGGAATCTGTGGCGTCAACCTATAGGATTTACGGTTTTTCTAATTTCTTCCCTAGCCGAATGTGAAAGATTACCTTTTGATTTACCAGAAGCGGAGGAAGAATTAGTAGCAGGTTATCAAACCGAATATTCGGGTATCAAATTTGGTTTATTTTACGTTGCTTCCTATCTAAATCTACTAGTCTCTTCATTATTTGTAACAGTTCTTTACTTGGGCGGTTGGAATCTCTCTATTCCATTCCTATTCATTCCTAATTTTTTCGGAATAAATGAACTGAGTGGAGTCTTTGGAACAACAATTGGTATTTTTATTACATTAGCAAAAGCTTATTTGTTCCTGTTCATTTCTATCACAACAAGATGGACTTTGCCTAGGATGAGAATGGACCAACTATTAAATCTTGGGTGGAAATTTCTTTTACCTATTTCTCTCGGGAATCTATTATTGACAACTTCTTCCCAACTCCTTTCACTGTAAAGACATAAGACATTCATTGTATTTTCGATTCCTAAGTTTTCTTAAACAAGAGAAAGAAAATTTCAATTATTCATAGAGATTTATGATATGCTTCCTATGATAACTGGGTTCATGAATTATGGTCACCAAGCCGTAAGAGCTGCAAGGTATATCGGCCAAAGTTTCATAATTACCTTATCTCATACGAGTCGTTTACCTGTAACTCTCCAATATCCCTATCAAAAATGGATTCCATCAGAGCGTTTCCGCGGTCGAATCCACTTTGAATTTGATAAATGCATTGCTTGTGAAGTATGTGTTCGTGTATGTCCTATAGATCTACCCACTGTTGATTGGAGATTGGAACCCAAAATTCGAAAGAAACGATTACTTAATTATAGTATTGATTTTGGAATATGTATATTTTGTGGGAATTGTGTCGAGTATTGTCCAACAAATTGTTTATCAATGACTGAGGAATATGAACTTTCTACTTATAATCGTCACGAATTGAATTATAATCAAATTGCCTTGGGTCGGTTACCAATGTCAGTAATTGGAGATTCCTTAATTCGAACCATTATGACTTCGACTCAAATCAACTAAAAAATGTGTAAACCGCTTGATTCGATTACCAATTACTCCAATTTCCGATTACTATTACTAAATACTAAAGGAGCCAATCTTCCATTTTGCTCGGCGAATAAGTAACTAAAACTAACAGCGGATTTCAGATTCATTGTTCCGAATCATGTCTTGCACAAATACATTATCTGTATCCGTGATTTTCTCGAAATCTACATCTCTCTAAATGAATAATATTTATTATATATCTAGAGAATTTCTATATCAACCCCCAATCTAGGATTGGATTCCATTCAGAGCGTATCCTAAAAAGAGTCGGGTAACCTATTTTTTCCCGGTCTGGTCAAAAAGATCATGAACCATTTAAGCTTATTTCTCTATTATTTGACATAGAATGGATTTCACTGGACCAATACATGATTTTCTTTTAGTAGTTTTGGGATCGGTTCTTCTATTAGGAGGTCTGGGAGTGGTATTACTTACCAATCCCATTTTTTCTGCCTTTTCCTTGGGGTTAGTTCTGGTTTGTATATCCCTATTCCATATTCCATCGAATTCCCATTTTGTAGCTGCTGCACAGCTCCTTATTTACGTGGGGGCCATAAATGTGTTAATCGTATTCGCTGTGATGTTCATGAATGACTCAGAATATTACAAGGATTTCGGTCTTTTGACCGTTGGAGAAGGAGTCACTTCCCTGGTTTGTACAAGTCTTTTTGTTTCGCTAATTACTACTGTCCCAAATACTTCCTGGTACGGTATTATTTGGACTACAAGATCAAACCAGATTTTAGAGCAGGATTTTGTAAATAATGGTCAACAAATTGGGACTCATTTATCAACAGATTTTTTTCTTCCCTTTGAACTCATTTCTTTAATTCTTTTAGTTGCCTTAATAGGTGCAATTGTTATGGCCCGTCAGTAATAAAAAGAACGACTTCGAATGAAAGAGTTCTGTCCTCTCAAAAGACTTCCTTCTTATCACACCCATTTTCGTTCACTTCAATTCCATTTTTCTATTTTTCATGTATAAAATGGAAATGGTTTTAGTTCAATCTATTCTAGTACCAATACCTTCCTTTGTTCTGGACTTGTGAGATTCGAGTCAATAAAATGGATTAAGGTGGCATTTTTGTTCCTATTGAAAGCAAATAAATCTAGATTGATGAGGGGTTGGTCAATGATACTTGAACATGAACTTTTTTTTAGTGCCTTTTTATTTTCTATCGGTATTTATGGATTAATCACAAGTCGAAATATGGTTAGAGCACTTATGTGTCTTGAGCTTCTACTGAATGCGGTTAATTTGAATTTCGTAACATTTTCTGATTTCTTTGATAGTCGCCAATTAAAAGGAGACATTTTCGCGATTTTTGTGATAGCTATTGCAGGCGCTGAAGCCGCTATTGGACCGGCTATTGTTTCGTCAATTCATCGTAACAGAAAATCCACTCGTATCAATCAATCGAACTTGCTGAATAAATAGCGGTAATCATCGAAATACTGAATAGAATATTCACCAATTCAAATTGGTATGTACGATAGAAACAAACATAGGCCCATGTTTGCTAAAACGTAATAAATCAAAGTATCTTGGATCGCTATCATGAGCAGATCCAGAAATAGATTGAGTCGAAATCGATTCTGGTAAACCCTCGATTCGTCTGGTGTCTACCATATATGATTCCTTTATGATTTTACTAGATCGAAAATTTATGACGTTCAAAAAGTGGATAGATACCATGTCACATTCAGTAAAGATTTATGATACATGTATAGGGTGTACTCAATGTGTGCGAGCCTGCCCCACAGATGTATTAGAAATGATACCTTGGGACGGATGTAAAGCTAAGCAAATTGCTTCCGCCCCAAGAACGGAAGACTGTGTAGGTTGTAAGAGGTGTGAATCCGCTTGTCCAACAGATTTCTTGAGTGTCCGGGTTTATTTATGGCATGAGACAACGCGAAGCATGGGGCTAGCTTATTGATACGTTCTAGAAAACTCTACTTGACCCCATTTTTTTTCTCCTTACCGACAAAAACCCGTACTCGATCAAAAAGATTATTTCGAGCACGGGTTTTTTTTTTGGTCAAAGTGTATCTTGTCTTTACCACGAATTCTTTTCCTTGGTTAACAATAATTGTGATTTTGCCGATATCCGCGGGTTCTTCCATTTTCTTTTTTCCTCATAGGGGAAATAAGATGATTAGGTGGTATACTCTCTCTATATGCACAATAGACCTACTTCTAACGACCTATGCATTCTGTTATCATTTCCAATTTGACGATCCCTTAATCCAATTAGAACAGGATTGTCGATGGATCCATTTTTTGGATTTTCACTGGAGACTCGGAATCGATGGAATTTCCATCGGACCCGTTTTCCTGACGGGATTCATCACTACTTTAGCGACTTTAGCGGCTCGGCCAGTGACTCGGGATTCACGATTGTTCCATTTCCTGATGTTAGCAATGTACAGCGGCCAAATAGGATCATTTTCTTCTCGAGATCTTTTACTTTTTTTTATCATGTGGGAGTTAGAATTAATTCCTGTTTACCTACTTCTATCCATGTGGGGAGGAAAGAAACGTTTGTACTCAGCTACCAAGTTTCTTTTGTACACTGCGGGGGGTTCTGTTTTTCTATTAATGGTAGTTCTGGGCATGGGTTTCTATGGTTCCAACGAAGCAACCTTACATTTTGAAACCTCAGCGAATCAATCGTATCCGGTGGCATTGGAAATACTATTCTATTGTGGATTTCTTATTACTTATGCTGTCAAATCACCGATTATACCCTTACATACATGGTTACCAGATACCCATGGGGAGGCACATTACAGTACGTGTATGCTTCTAGCCGGAATCTTATTAAAAATGGGAGCGTATGGATTGGTTCGGATCAATATGGAATTCTTACCCCACGCTCATTCTATATTTTCCCCTTGGTTGATGATACTAGGTACAGTTCAAATAATCTATGCAGCTTCAACATCTCCTGGCCAACGCAATTTAAAAAAGAGAATAGCCTATTCTTCTGTATCTCATATGGGTTTTACAATTCTAGGAATTGGTTCTATAACCCATACAGGACTAAATGGAGCCATTTTACAAATCATTTCTCACGGATTTATTGGTGGTGCGCTTTTTTTCTTGGCAGGAACGAGTTACGATAGAATACGTCTTGTTTATCTCGACGAAATAGGCGGAATAGCTATCCCAATGCCTAAAATATTTACAATGTTCAGTAGCTTCTCGATGGCTTCTCTTGCATTGCCGGGAATGAGTGGTTTTGTTGCCGAATTGGTAGTCTTTTTTGGAATAATTACCAGTCCAAAATCTCTTTTAATGCCAAAAATACTCATTACTTTTTTAATGGCAATTGGAATGATAGTAACTCCTATTTATTCATTATCTATGTCACGCCAGATGTTCTATGGATACAAGCAATTTCCCGCCCCAAACTCTTCTTTTTTGGATTCTGGACCACGAGAACTTTTTGTTTCGATCTGTATCTTTCTACCTGTAATAGGGATTGGTATTTATCCGGATTTCCTTCTCTCACTATCCGTTGACAAGGTAGAAGCTATCCTATCTAATTACTTTTATAGATAAGATAGTTTTCATGAATAAGATAGAAAAGAATGCTATGATTTCGAAAACCATTCGCTGGACAATGAAAAACAAATAAGTCTTCTTTTTCCTTATCTTATCTTAAGGAAAAAGAAAATGAAGTCCATTCGAATCAGATACGTTTGGCGTTTTTGAGAACCATTTGAATCCAGTAGTGGATTCAAATGGTTCTCAAAAACTCACACAAACTTCAGACTATGTTCCTCTAGATTGGGTCACTTCTTCAATTCGATGTTAATGTGAATGAGCCATAACTATGTAATCCTATTCCTAATATATTGACCCCAAAATAACATATCCAAATTATAAGAAACCCAAGAGAAGCCACAATTGCGGAATTCGTGCCTTGAACATTTTGATTTGTTCTCATATGTAAATAAATTGCAAATAGGGTCCAAGTAATAAATGCCCAAGTTTCCTTGGGATCCCAATTCCAATATGATCCCCATGCCTCATTAGCCCATACCGCGCCCGAAAGAATACCGATGGTTAAAAAGAGAAACCCTAGACTAATGACACGATAACTCCAACGATCCAATTGCTGAATCAACTGATACATGTGATAATTTCTAAATGAAAGAAAAAAAGTGTTTCGTAAAACACTGACTCTTTCATTTGCGTATTGGATTTCATCAAAAACAAATGACCCTGTTAATAAATGATTTCTTTTGCCAAAAATATCTATGCGCGTTCGAAATGTAATGACTAGAAGCGCTACTGAGAATAACGAGCCGCATAAAAGAGCTGCATAGCTCAATACCATCATACTTACGTGCATCATTAACCACTGAGATTGGAGAGCAGGTACTAATATTGTGGATTGATGAATTTCTGCGAAAAGACCTGAAGTAACAAAGCCTTGAGTCAAAATAGTACTTGGCTCGGTTATTGCGCTTAAATGGGTTTTTTGGTTCCTAAAATGTGGAACCATATGAATAATGGAAAAACCCCACGAAAGAAACATTACTGATTCATATAAATCACTTAAGGGGAAATGCCCCGAAGAAATCCAACGAGTAACTAACAATCCTGTTATACAGAAAAAGGTAGCTATCATGCCTTTTTCTGACGAATTAGAGAGTCCTAGCGTTTCGTGGACTAATAATAAGGTTAGTAAATAAATACTAATTACAATTGAAACGATCGAAAAAGAAATGTGAGTGAATATATGTTGTAAAGTCGAGAATATCATAAAAAAATCCTAAAATAAAAAAGAAAAGGGGGATCCTTCAAGACTAGAATGGAAATACGGAATTCCATTCATTATTCATTATAGGATTTATTGTATCTCTTTTCGAAGATGCCGCTACTCGGACTCGAACCGAGATGCTCTAGCACTGCTTCCTAAGAGCAGCGTGTCTACCGATTTCACCATAGCGGCTTACTCGAAAACATAATAGCCCATCCCTATTCAATCGTCAAGATTCTAAGGAGTCAATTCAATCAAATCGTTTTTAGGGAATCTGACAATCAATGAAAAAACACTCGTTTAAATTACTAATTGAACGTTCAACAATCATTAGTAGTGTGGGATCGTAGGGTGTTAGGTTTCACTTTCATAAAGAGCTTTCCATTGGTTTCACTTCGCCTGGAATGGAAATGCCGCAGTTGGAACTAGATAGTTCTGTCCTCTATCCAGGCATAGAACTAAAAGGTTTCAATCTTTCTCGGAATTTTAGCATACTTCAAAAAAAAAGATTCTATATTTCTAAAGAAAAGAAAGCTCTCAAGATCTATATATGGATATAGATCTTGATGAATTCCACAGCCCAAATATGAGACCCTTATTTGGACTACATATTAGGAATACAGAATCCAAAAAATTCCTTCCTAAAGGAAAAAAAAAAGACTTTTCTTTTAGTTAGTGTATTATGAAAAGTGAATCGATGAGGAAAATAACAACCCCCATCTCACAAATTAGAAAAACCTACAAAAAAGAAAGCTAAAACTTTGTATCTTGTCCTTCACTACTTCGTCAAAAAATTGAGAATACAGTAAGCAGAGTACTTCTTATTCTGCATACCGCAATAACCAGTCCCGTCTCGTATTGATCCGTTGAAAAGAAAAATATGAGTTAATGGGAATCCTTCATTTTAGAACTGACAATACAATTCAGGGATTCATATTGATTCAGATTCTTCCAAGACTTGGTTCTTTTTTTTTTTTTTTTGTCGTACAAAAAACTTTTTGCATTCCCGGTAGAAAGAGATTTCGCTAATGAAAATGCTTTTCTCGCTGCCCAATACCCCTTTCTTTTCCAAATATTTTTACGAATACGCTTTTTTGCCAGAGAAGTACGTTTCTTTGGAACCGCCATTCAAAAATGAAGAGGTTGCTCATTGTTTAGAGTTGGATGTGAAAGACATGTATTGTTCGGATTATTCTTTTTATTTTATTCTATTTATTCCCTAGATGATACTTGCTTGATAACATACAATAGAGATACGAGTGCCTCGCATAGAATATTCCTAGGTAAAAAATGGGATAGGTTCTTTTTGATTTTAGGGGAACCTTTTTTACAACATACAATATCCGAAGAAAGAAGAATTCCTACGGATTGGTACCTTTCTATCCGAACCCTCAGTCGAATCTATATCGTAAGAGAGGTTTTCGAATTCCCCCTAAATACTTAGTTCCACTATAGCTCGTCCGGGGTCTCCGGGGAGCTCTCGTCCTGCCCCGCAGCGCTGGATTCTCCTTCTCCTGTCGCAGTGAGCCAACCTGAAGACGCTTTTTTGCTTCCTTGTGGAGCCGCAGGGTGATTGAACCCCGGGAATTTGACTGTTACTGCGGAGGGATTCGAAGCTTTTGCATTTCCGAAGCCGGAGGAATCGGATTTGCTGGAGGCTCCGGAGGCTTCGGTTTCGGGGAAAAAACCAACGCCCCAAAACCAAAACCCCGATAAGAGCATTCAAGGACCCGAATATCGACATTAAAGATCGCGCCTTGTTGTCAAACATCGTTACCAGAGCTTGAGCTTGGGAAATCAACAAGCGTAACCAAAAGAGAACCTTGGTGAAAATCCCATAGATTCCCAAGCAGTCGTGTACAAAAGTGCGGGTCTTGAAAGAAATCGATGAGATTTCCTTCCATCGGATCGAGAGAAGATGAAGAGATGATAAAGAAGCCATTGGCGGAACGACTAGGCCCACTAAAGGCACAAAAATAGCAATACACCATGCTTCACCGGACGATTCACCTTCTCCTGCCCCAATCTGAGGAATTTATGAATCGGAAGGACCGGGAGACCTAGTCCTACTAGGCAGGATTTGAACCCGTGACCTCAAGGTTATGAGCCTTGCGAGCTACCAAGCTGCTCTACTCCGCTATGAAAGAAGTGAGAACTACTAGACAAATTAAGGTTTGGGTGTGCCCCTTGACCCTATACTATAATAGCCCATTTATACAGAATGGTCAATGGATCCCTATTGAGAACTAGTAGGCAAGACACAAAAAGATCAATTACGGGTTAAGGCTTATTACCCAATCCGCCGAATTTCGGAATCGGAAGGACCGGGAGACTCAATCCTAGGAAGTTCTGAATCGGAAGGACCGGGAGACCCAATCCTAGGAATTTCTGAATCGGAAGGACCGGGAGACCCAATCTTACCGCGAGAACCAACCCTACGGATTTTAATAGTCCGCCTAGAGCTAGAACTTGCCCGGATCTGGATCCGTTGTGGCGGTTTTTTTCTAGCTGGGGAAGCTGCTACTGCTTCCAGGGCGGGTCTTTGCGAGTCTAAGTTTTGGATTTCGGCTTCAAGGATAAGAATCCCTTCCCTATGCTTCTTCCGGATGGAATCTTCCTCTTCTAATCGAGGATAATCCGGATTCTTTTGGATTTCCTCTTCGTCGAACCCAGCCTCCCTCAGTAAATCCGCGAAGTCCTGGATGGACTGTGTATCAGAATAACTTATAAGAATGAGTTGTTCTAGTTCTCTAATTTGAGCTTTTTTTGATCGAATTTGGTGGTTAATTTCCTTTTCTGTGAATTCCAAAGACAATACGGGTTCACTTTGTCCTTCGATCCAATTCGTTCCTTGGGAGTCTTCCTCCAATGACAGGGTATCCTCATCGTCCGGGTCAGTTTCGGGTTCCGACGGACTTTCCAACAGACATGATGGACCCGGAGAAGGCTTCCTCGGCACGACGGGAGGACGGTTCCAAAGTTTCAGCCCGGACCAGACGGACGCAACAGTTACTACTGCTGCCACACTCCCCACTACAATCATGCGTATTCCCCATTCTAGCCAGGTTAGCTTTTTTTTTGGATCTCGATGCATATTAGCGTAATTGGGTGCGCGAGAATTTACTATATATATGAAAGCGTTAATGGTTGGACCGATCGTTTTTTTTTTTTTACTTTTAGTTTTTTTTTTTACTTTTAGTATGGAAATAGATAGAATCTATAGAATAGAATATAGAAGAAGACAGTCCTGCCAATTCGAATTCCCAATATATATCATTGAAATCGAACCTGTTATTTGTTGTCGTTTTCATGGGCGCTGTACCGATGTCATTTTTGTAATGATCAGAGCCTGGCGCCATCAAAAATATACTTGAAAATTTGGTTCAGAACAATTCCAATTCCCGAGATAGAGTTCATACTATCTCCAAAGTCTCATCTTTCAATTCGAAGCGCAGTAATAGTTAGTGAAGTGATAGGTATCGT